TTTAATTATTTATATAAAATTTATTAACTACGGTTTAAAAAAATTTGAATATAACCTATTAATTTATATATATATATATTAAATATTTAAATTATAAAAATATTATTAATTAATTAAAAAATTAATTAATTAATATAATTTTTATAAATTAAATTTTTTATTTAATTAAAATATATATATTTATAATATATTATTATTTAATTAAAATTATAATTGATTTATAATTAAATCAATTTTATAATCATATTACTAGAAAGAAAATAAGAGAAATAATAAAAATTTATTAATGTTTATTAAATATATAATATAAAAAAAAAAAAAAAAAAATCTATGTAAAAAATAGAGTATATAAATAAATTTTTTATATTTTTTATAATTTATTATGAATTTATTTTACATGTAAATTTTAGTATTAAATTTTAATTATTTTAATAATAATTAATTTATATATACAGTAATTAAAATTAAAAATTTAAGAAATTAAGATTTAGTAATATATAAATTAATAACTAATTTTGTGCCAGCAGTTGCGGTTAAACAAAAATTAAATTAAATTATTTCAGTATATAATAAATAATAAATTATTAAATTAAATATTAAATTATTAAGTGAAATTTTAATTTAATTAAAAATTATGTTAAAATTATGATTTAATAAATTTTATTTTAAACTAGGATTAGATACCCTATTATTAAAAATTTAATTAATAATACTAAAATAGTAGATAAAATATTATTGAAACTTAAATAATATGGCGGTATTTTAGTTCATTTAGAGGAATCTGTCTGGTAATTGATAATCCACGAATAAATTTACTTAATTTATAATTTTGTATATCATTGTTAAAAAAATATTTTTTAATGAAAATAATATTTTAAAATTTAAAATAAAATTTAATTCAGATCAAGATGCAGATTATAATTAAGTTTAAGATGGATTACAATAAATTTATTTAAATGAAAAGAATTTTGTAAAATTTAATTGAAAGTGGATTTAAATGTAATTTTAATTAATTTATTAAAATGATTAAAAATTGAAATATGTACATATTGCCCGTCACTTTCATTTTAAAATTGAAATAAGTCGTAACAAAGTAGAGGTACTGGAAAGTGTTTCTAGAATGATCAAATTAGAGCTTGTTAAGTGTTTCATTTACATTGGAAAGAAATTAAAATAATTAATTAATTTGAGGGGATAAATTAATAAAATATAATTAATAAAAAAAATTTTAATATTGGGGGATATTTAAGTATTTTTTATAAAAAAAATAATTTAATTTATAGTGAATTAGTATTGAGAAAGAAATTTGAAATAAATGAAAAAAAAATTAATAGAAAAGTAATTTTTGTTTAATGTATCTTGTGTATCAGAGTTTATTAAAAAATATTTTTTTTAAAAAAAAATCTCGAATTTAAAAGAGTTAATTAATTATATAAGTTAATGTTGAAAAATTATTTAAAATAATTAATTTGAAATGAAATGTTAATCGTTTTTAAATATATCTAGTTATTTTAGAAAAAAATTTAATTTTAAATTTAAAAAATTTTATTTTTAATTATAATTAAAAATAAAAACTTTAAAATTTAATATATTAAGGGATAAGCTTTATTATAAATATTTATAATAAATTAAATTAAAAAATAAAAATTTTAAAATTTATATTGTTTAAAAATTATAATTTATTATAAAAAATTTTATTTTTAATAAAATTTAATAGAAAAATTTAATTTTATATAAAATAATAATAATAATAAAAAAAAATTAATAATAATGATAAAATTAGTATATTAAATAAAAATATAATTTAATTAATTAAAAATTAAATTAAAGGAATTCGGCAAAATTTTATATTCACTTGTTTATCAAAAACATGTCTTTTAGAGAATAATTTAAAGTCTAATCTGCCCACTGATAAATATATTAAAGGGCTGCAGTATATTGACTGTACAAAGGTAGCATAATCATTAGTCTTTTAATTGAAGACTTGTATGAAAGATTTAATGAAATATAAACTGTCTCTAATTTAAAAATAAAATTTAATTTTTTAGTTAAAAAGCTAAAATAAATTTAAAAGACGAGAAGACCCTATAGAGTTTTATATTAAAATTGTTTAAGATTATAAGTATAAATATAAATTAAAAATGAAATTAATATTTTGTTGGGGTGATAAAAAAATTAATATAACTTTTTTTTAAAATAAAACATAGATAAGTGAATAATTGATCCATTTTTATGATTAAAAGAAAAAATTACCTTAGGGATAACAGCGTAATATTTTTTTTTAGTACAAATAAGAAAAAAAGTTTGCGACCTCGATGTTGGATTAAGATAAAATTTAAATGCAAAAGTTTAAAATTTTGATCTGTTCGATCATTAAAATCTTACATGATCTGAGTTCAAACCGGTGTGAGCCAGGTTGGTTTCTATCTTTAATAAAAAAAAATATTTTAGTACGAAAGGATCAAATATTTTTAATAATTAAAATTTAATGAATATTAATAATTTATGATTATACTATTTTGACAGAAAAATGTGATGATTTTAGAATTCATAAATATATAATTATATTATATAAATAGTATATGATAATACAAGATTTATATAATATTTTTATTGGTGGATTAATTTTACTAATTGGGGTTTTAATTGGTGTTGCTTTTTTAACATTATTAGAGCGAAAAGTTTTAGGTTATATTCAAATTCGTAAAGGTCCTAATAAAATAGGTATATTAGGTATTTTACAACCATTTTGTGATGCTATTAAATTATTTTCTAAAGAACAAGTTTATTTAAATTATTCAAATTATTTTTCTTTTTATTTTTCTCCAATTATTAGATTTATATTATCTTTAATAATTTGAATATTAATTCCTTATATTTTTAATATAATTATTTTTAATTTAGGGTTATTATTTTTTTTATGTTGCGCAAGAATTGGAGTTTACACTTTATTAATTGCTGGTTGATCTTCAAATAGAAATTATTCTTTATTAGGGGGTTTACGAGCAGTAGCTCAAACAATTTCTTACGAAGTAAGATTATCTTTAATTTTAATATCTAGTATTATTTTAATTATAGATTTTAATATAATTAAATTTAGACAATATCAATATTTAATTTGGTTTATAATAATAATAATACCCTTAAGAATATGTTTTTTATCTTCATTAATAGCAGAAACTAATCGTACTCCTTTTGATTTTGCTGAGGGGGAAAGAGAATTAGTTTCTGGGTTTAATGTTGAATATAGAAGAGGGGGGTTTGCTTTAATTTTTTTAGCTGAGTATTCTAGTATTTTATTTATAAGTTTATTATTTGTTGTTATTTATATAGGGGGGTATGAATTGAATTTAATATTTTATTTAAAATTGGTATTTTTATCATTTTTTTTTATTTGAGTTCGGGGGACTTTACCTCGTTATCGTTATGATAAATTAATATATTTATGTTGAAAAAGATATTTACCTTTATCTTTAAATTATATATTATTTTTTATAGGATTAAAAATAATTTTAATATATAAAATAAGTTTAGTATAAATTAATAGAATAATTATTCTTTCTTAAGTTTTCAAAACAAATGCTTATTACAAGCTCATTAATTAAAAATTAAAAATTAATTTATCTCAAAATTTATTTAAAACTGGATTAATAATAAAATAAGAAAAATAAATTAATGTTAGAAGTTGACCTGTAATAATATAAGGATCTTCTACAGATCGGGCTCCAATTCAAGTTAGTAATACAATTGTTGTAATTAATAATCAAAATAAAATTTGATTTAATGGATAAAATTGAATTCCTTGAATTTTTTTGTTAAATGTAAAAGGTAGAATAATTAAAATTAAAATTGATATTACTAAAGCGATTACTCCTCCTAATTTATTAGGAATTGATCGAAGAATAGCATAAGCAAATAAAAAATATCATTCTGGTTGAATATGAATTGGGGTAACTAAGGGGTTAGCTGGAATAAAATTATCAGGGTCACCTAATAAATAAGGATTAATGAGTGAAATAAAAGTTAAAATTGAAATTAAAATAATAAATCCAATTAAGTCTTTAAATGTAAAAAATGGATGAAAAGGAATTTTATCTAAATTTCTATTAATTCCTAATGGGTTATTAGATCCTGTTTGATGAAGAAATAATAAATGAATTATAGTTAATATTAAAATAATAAATGGGAATAAAAAGTGAAAGGTATAAAAACGAGTTAAAGTTGCATTATCAACTGCAAATCCCCCTCAAATTCAATTAACTAATATAGTTCCTAAATAAGGAATTGCAGATAAGAGATTAGTAATTACTGTAGCTCCTCAGAAAGATATTTGTCCTCAAGGTAAAACATATCCTATAAAAGCTGTAGCTATTAATAAAAATAAAATAATTACACCAATTATTCAAGTAAATTTTAAATTAAATGATTCATAATAAATTCCTCGTCCAATATGAAAATAAATACAGATAAAAAAAAAAGATGCTCCATTAGCATGTAAAGTTCGGATTAATCAACCATAATTTACATTTCGACAAATATAATTTACTCTAAAAAAAGCTAAATCAATATTAGCTGTATAATATATAGTTAAAAATAAACCTGTTAAAATTTGAATTATTAAACATAAAGCTAATAAAGAACCAAAATTTCATCATAATGAAATATTAGATGGGGAGGGTAGATCAATTAATGATCCATTAATAATTTTAATTACTGGATGAATTTTACGAATAGGTTTATACAAATTTATCATTAGTTATTGAATGATCGTAATGGACCAAAAAAAATATTAGTGATTTTTACAATTGCAATTAAAGTAATAAATAAATAAATAATTAATATTATTATTATTAAATAATTTTGTTTATTATATAATTTAAATAAATTAAAATTATATTCATTATTAAAAAATAAATTTGAATTAAAAAAATTAATTATTTCATCATTAAATGAAAAATTTATTCAAATTAAGTTATTTTTATATAAAATTCTAAAAATTATAATAATAAAAATATAAATAATGGAAAATTTTTCAGTAAAATGAATTTTAAATAATTCATTTGAAGCTACTCTTGATACATAAATAAATAAGACTAATAATCCCCCTAAAAAAATTAGAAAAAGAATATAAGAAAATCAATAAGTATTAATTAATATTCCTGAAATTAAACAAGTAAAAAGAGTTTGTATTAAAATTAATATTCCTATTGCAAGAGGGTGGTTAATAAAATATAATAAGATTGAAATTGAAATCAAAAAAAGAGATAAAAGTATTTTTAAAATGTCAAAGAATAGTTTATAAAAATAATAATTTTGGAGATTATAGATAAAGAAAATCTTTTTCTTTGAAGTTTTTAAAGAAAAATTCTTATTTTTGATTTACAAGACCAAAGTTTTTTTTAAACTATAAAAACTTAAAACAAATGTTAAATATAAGATTAATTATTATTATTATATTTATATTTGGGAATATGATTTTTGTATCTAAACATAAACATTTATTAATTGTATTGATAAGTTTAGAATTTATAGTGTTAAGAATTTTTTTTTTAATATTATTATATTTAATAATGATTGATTATAATTTATATATATTAATAATATTTTTAGTTTTTTCTGTATGTGAAGGAGCATTGGGATTATCTATTTTAGTGTTGATAATTCGGACTCATGGAAATGATTATTTTCAAAGTTTTAATTTAATTTAATGATAAAATTTTTATTTATAATAATTTTTATAATTCCTTTATGTTTTAAAAAAAATATATTTTGATTGGTTCAAATATTGTTAATATTTATAATATTAATATTTATAAATTCTACTATTAATATTATAAATTTTTGTAATTTAAGTTATATATTAGGTTATGATATAATTTCTTATGGTTTAATTTTATTAAGAATTTGGATTAGAAGATTAATATTAATAGCTAGAGAAAGATTATATAAAAATAATTTTTATTCTAGTTTATTTTTAGGTAATATTATTTTTTTAATAATAATATTATATTTAACTTTTAGAGTGATAAATTTATTTTTATTTTATTTATTTTTTGAAACAAGATTAATTCCAACTTTAATATTAATTATTGGTTGAGGTTATCAACCTGAACGAATTCAAGCTGGGATATATTTGTTATTTTATACTTTATTTGCTTCTTTACCTTTATTATTAGGTATTTTTTATATTTATAATAATATAAATTATATAATAATTTATTTTTTAAAATTTTATGATTATAATTTATTAATTTTATATTTAAGATTAATTATTGCTTTTTTAGTTAAAATGCCAATATATTTTATTCATTTATGACTTCCTAAAGCTCATGTTGAGGCTTCAATTTCTGGTTCTATAATTTTAGCTGCAATTATATTAAAATTAGGGGGATATGGGCTTTTACGGATTATAATTATTTTACAGAAAATTAATTTAAAAATAAGATTTATTTGAGTAGTAATTAGATTAATTGGGGGATTTTATATTAGATTAAAATGTTTTTGTCAAATTGATATAAAGTCTTTAATTGCTTATTCATCTGTTGCTCATATAAGAATTGTAATTGGGGGGATTATAACAATAAATTATTGGGGGTATATAGGATCTTATATTTTAATAATTGGTCATGGTTTATGTTCTTCTGGGATATTTTGTTTATCAAATATAAATTATGAGCGATTAAATAGTCGAAGATTATTTATTAATAAAGGAATAATAAATTTTATACCTTCTATGAGATTATGGTGATTTTTATTAATGTCTTCGAATATGGCTGCTCCTCCTTCTTTAAATTTAATAGGGGAAATTAGATTAATTAATAGATTAGTAAGATGATCCTGATTAAGAATAATTATATTAATATGTATTTCATTTTTTAGAGCTGGATATAGTTTATATTTATATTCTTATACTCAACATGGAAAATATAATATAAGAGTTTATAGATTTTATACGGGTACTTCTCGTGAATATTTAATTTTATTATTACATTGATTGCCTTTAAATATTTTAATTATAAAAATTGATTATAGAATAATTTGATTTTACTTAAATAATTTAAAATAAAAATATTGATTTGTGGAGTCAAAAATATGAGAAATTCATTTTAAGTTATTAATAAATTTTCTATTTGCTTTATTAGATTTTTTTTTTTATTTTTTTTTATATTAATAAATTTTTTTTTAATAATTTATTTTATTATAAATAATATAATTATTTTTTTAGAGTGGGAAGTTATTTCTTTTAATTCAGTTAATATTGTATTTTCTATTTTATTGGACTGAATATCTTTATTATTTATAATGTTTGTTTTTTTAATTTCTTCATCAGTTATTTTTTATAGAAAAAGTTATATAAGTTCAGAATTAAATTTAAATCGATTTATTATTTTAGTTTTATTATTTGTTTTTTCTATAATTTTATTAATTATTAGACCTAATATAATTAGAATTTTTTTAGGTTGGGATGGTTTAGGTTTAGTTTCTTATTGTTTAGTAATTTATTATCAAAATATTAAATCTTATAATGCTGGCATATTAACTGCTTTGTCAAATCGAGTAGGAGATATTATAATTTTAATATTAGTTTCTTGAATAATAAATTATGGAAGTTGAAATTATGTTTTTTATTTAAGTTTTATGAGAAATGATTTTTCTATAAAAATTATTAGATTATTGGTAATTATTGCTGCTATAACTAAAAGAGCTCAAATTCCTTTTAGTTCTTGATTACCTGCGGCAATAGCTGCTCCAACTCCGGTTTCTGCTTTAGTTCATTCTTCTACTTTAGTAACTGCTGGTGTATATTTATTAATTCGATTTAATAATTTATTAGTAGAAATATATTTTTTAAAGTTTTTATTATTATTTTCTGGTTTAACTATAATAATAGCAGGTATTTGTGCTAATTATGAATTTGATTTAAAAAAAATTATTGCTTTATCTACATTAAGACAATTAGGTTTAATAATAAGAATTTTAAGAATAGGATTTTATGATTTAGCTTTTTTTCATTTATTAACTCATGCAATATTTAAAGCTTTATTATTTATATGTGCTGGGGTAATTATTCATATAATAAATAATAATCAAGATATTCGTATTATAGGGGGGATTAGATTTTATATTCCGTTAACTTCTTTATGTATAAATATTTCTAATTTAGCTTTATGTGGTATTCCATTTTTAGCTGGATTTTATTCTAAGGATATGATTTTAGAAATAGTAAGAATAAATAATTTAAATTTAATAATTTTTTATTTATATTATTTTTCTACAGGTTTAACAATATTTTATACTATCCGTTTATTGATATATTTAATAGTTAATGATTATAATTTATTATCAATTTATAATTTATATGACGAAGATTATGTTATATTAAAAAGTATGTTTATTTTATTATTTATGAGATTAGTTTCAGGAAGATTTTTAAGTTGATTAATTTTTTATTATCCTTATATAATTTATTTACCTATTTCTTTAAAAATAATAGTAATTTATGTTAGTTTTATAGGAATATTAATAGGATGATTAATTAGTAATATAAATGTTTATTCTTTAAATAAATTTTTAATATTTTATAATTTAAGTAGATTTTTAACAATAATATGATTTTTACCTAGTTTATCAACTTACGGGTTAAATTATTCTTTCTTAAAATTTGGTCAAATTTTAAGAAAGAATATTGATATAGGTTGAAGAGAAATTTATAGAGGCCAAGGTATTTATAAGATTATTAAAATTTATTCTTTAATTCATATGATTTATCAGATAAATAATTTTAAAATTTATTTATTTAGATTTGTTTTATGAATAATAATTTTTATTGTTTTAATTATAATTTATTTAAATAGCTTAATAATAAGAGTATAATATTGAAGATATTAGGGTGATTGTGTAATCTTTAAATATTTATAAAAAAATTTTTTTATTTTTACAATGAAAATGTAAAGTTTTATTTAAACTATATAAATTATAAGAAATATTAATGATTTTATTCACTAAAAATTAAGTTAGCAGCTTAATTATACATATATTTCTTAATTGGAATTTTTATTCAATTTTATCATTAACAGTGATATACCTCTTTTTTGGTTTCAATTAATAAATAAGGAGTTATTAACTCTATCTTTTAAGTCGAAATTAAATGCAAATTGCTTCTTATTTAAGATAAATTGAAATTCAATATTATTTGATTGCAAATCAAGTGTTTTAAATAAACTATAATCCTTTAATTTGTTCAATTAAGTATATTTTGATTTCACTCATGATAAAGTCCAATTAATAAAATAATAATAAAAAAAAAATTAATTTTAAATCAGGTGATAAAATTAACTTTTAAAAAGGTAGGAATTATAGGAAAAATTAAGGCGATTTCTACATCAAAAATTAAAAAAATTACTGTAATTAAGAAAAAATGTAATGAAAATGGAATACGGGATAATGATTTAGGGTCGAATCCACACTCAAAAGGAGAACATTTTTCTCGATCGAGGAAAGATTTTTTTGAAATAATAAATGAAATTATTATGAAAATATTAGAAATAATAATTATAATTATAGATATTATTGTTATTAAAGTAATTATTTATATTAAAATAAAATTAAACTTTTTGATTGGAAGTCAAATATACTAAATATATTATATAAATAGTTAATTTCCTCATCAGTAAATAGAAATATAAAGGAAAAGTCATACTACGTCAACAAAATGTCAATATCATGCAGCTGCTTCAAATCCAAAATGATGATTATTAGAAAAATGATTATTTAAATGTCGGATAAAACAAGTTAATAAAAAAATAGTTCCAATAATTACATGAAGACCGTGAAATCCTGTTGCTATAAAAAATGTTGACCCGTAAATTCTATCTGCAATTGAAAAAGGTGCTTCAATATATTCATAAATTTGAAGTATTCTGAAATAAATACCTAGTAAGACAGTAAATAATAAACTTTGTGAAGTTTGAGTAAAATTATTTTCTATTAAAGCATGGTGAGCTCATGTAACTGTAATCCCTGAAGTAATTAAAATAATAGTATTAAGTAATGGAATTTGAAATGGATTAAATGGAATAATTCTTATAGGTGGTCATATAGATCCAATTTCAATATTAGGAGAAAGTCTTCTATGAAAAAATGCTCAAAAAAATGAAATAAAAAAGAAAATTTCTGATACAATAAATAAAATTATTCCTCATCGTAAACCTTTTGTAACTAAAATTGTATGTTTACCTTGAAATGTTCCTTCTCGACAAATATCTCGTCATCATTGATATATAGTTAAAAGAACAATAATATATCCTAAAATAAATAAGTTTAAATTAAAATTATGAAATCATTTTACTAATCCAGTTACTAAAGTTATTACCCCAATAGCTCCAGTTAAAGGTCAAGGTCTATAATCTACTAAATGGTATGGGTGATTATGGTTGGTTGTCATTTATTAATTAATTAACTTCACTAGAATAAAGAGTGCTTAAAATAGTAATAACATAAGATTGAATAATTGCAACAGCAGATTCTAAAATTAATAATAGAATTTGAATAATAATTAAAATAATTAATAAATAATTAGGTATATTTGTTCCTGTATTACTTAATAAAGTTAATAATAAATGACCAGCGATTATATTAGCTGTAAGACGAACAGCTAAAGTTCCAGGACGAATGATATTTCTAATTGTTTCAATTAATACTATAAAAGGTATTAAAATAGTTGGAGTTCCTTGAGGGATTATGTGAATAAATATATGTTGAGTATTATTAATTCATCCATAAATTATAAATCTTAATCATAAAGTTAATGTTAAGGATAATGAAATATTAAGATGACTAGTTCTAGTAAAAATATATGGAAATAATCCTAAAAAATTATTAAATAAAATAAAAAAAAATAATGAAATAAAAATAAAAGTTGAACCATTATATCTATTAGAACCTAAAAGGGTTTTAAATTCTTTATGTAATTTAGAAGATAAAAAATTTCAAAAAATAAAATGACGATTTGGGATTAATCAAAAAGAATAGGGGATAAATAATAAACCAATAAAAGTTCTTATTCAATTAATTGATAAATTAAAAATGTTAGTTGAAGGATCAAAAATTGAAAATAAATTATTTATCATTTTCAATAATAATTATTTTTTAATAATTTTTTATTTTTATTAATATAATTAATATTTTTATGATTAAAAATAAAATAATTTATAATATTAAAGATAATAAAGATTCTAATAAAAAAAATTAATGAAAAAATTCAATTAATAGGTATTATTTGTGGAATAAAAGAATATTACTAAAGTAATAATTTAAATTTGACATATTTATGTTATAAATTAACTAATTCTTTCATTAGAAGTAATTGCTAATTTACTATTAAATGGTTTAAGAGACCAGTACTTGCTTTCAGTCATCTAATGATGAATAGTTATTAATTCAATTAATGAAATTTTTGATTGAAATTCTTTCGATTACAATAGGTATAAAACTATGATTTGCCCCACAAATTTCAGAACATTGACCATAAAATAATCCAGGACGATTAATAAAAAATCTTGTTTGGTTTAATCGTCCTGGATTAGCATCAACTTTTACTCTTAATGATGGAATAGTTCATGAATGGATAACGTCAGTAGCTGTAATTAAAATACGAATTTGGTTATTTATAGGTAAAATAATTCGATTATCAACATCTAATAACCGGAAATTAGATAAATTATTAGATGATTGAATTATATATGAATCAAATTCAATATTATTAAAATCTGAATATTCATAACTTCAATATCATTGATGACCAATTGATTTTAAGGTAATTAAAGGATTATTAAGTTCATCTAATAAATATAAAAGTCGTAAAGAAGGTAAAGCAATAAAAATAAGAGTAATTGCAGGTAAAATAGTTCAAATTAATTCAATTATTTGTTCTTCTAGTAAAAATCGATTAATATACTTATTAAAAAATAAATTAATTATTAAATATGAAACTATAATTGTAATTATAATTAAAATAATTAAAGTATGATCATGAAAAAAAATAATTTGTTCTATTAATGGAGAAGCTCTATTTTGATAATTAAGATTAGATCATGTTGCCATATTCTAAAAAAAGGATAATCCTTTATAAATGGGGTTTAAATCCATTACATATAATCTGCCATATTAGAAGTTACTTAAAATAGGTAATTCATTATATGAATGTTCAGCTGGGGGTAAATTTTGATATCATTCAATAGATGAAGATATATTTAATGAAAAAATAATTATACGTTGATTAATTATAGATTCTCAAACAATAAGAATTATTATAATTATTGAAAAAAGAGAAATGTAAGATCCAAAAGAAGAAATAATGTTTCATGAAATAAAACTATCGGGGTAATCTGAATAACGACGTGGTATACCAGCTAAACCTAAAAAATGTTGGGGGAAAAAAGTTAAATTAACTCCAATAAATATGGAAATAAATTGAATTTTTAATAAATAAGGATTTATAGATAATCCTGTAAATAATGGGTATCAATGAATAAATCCACCAAAAATAGCAAATACAGCACCTATAGATAAAACATAATGGAAATGAGCTACAACATAATAAGTATCATGAAGAGTAATATCAATTGATGAATTAGCTAATACAACTCCTGTTAAACCTCCTACTGTAAATAAAAAAATAAATCCCAATCTTCATAATATTGATGGACTATAATTAATTTGAGTTCCATGAAGAGTAGCTAATCAGCTAAAAATTTTAATTCCTGTTGGTACAGCAATAATTATAGTAGCTGATGTAAAATAAGCTCGTGTATCAATATCTATACCTACTGTAAATATATGATGAGCTCAAACAATAAATCCTAGAAGACCGATTGCTATTATAGCATAAATTATCCCTAAATAACCAAAAGTTTCCTTTTTTCCTCTTTCTTGGGAAATTATATGAGAAATTATACCAAACCCAGGTAAAATTAAAATATAAACTTCTGGATGTCCAAAAAATCAAAATAAATGTTGATAAAGAATTGGATCACCACCTCCAGCAGGATCAAAAAATGAAGTATTTAAATTACGATCAGTTAAAAGTATAGTAATAGCTCCAGCTAATACTGGTAAAGATAATAATAAAAGAAGTGCAGTAATACCTACAGATCAAACAAATAAAGGTATTTGATCAAAAGATATATTATTAACTCGTATATTAATAATAGTTGTAATAAAATTAATTGCTCCTAAAATTGATGAAATACCTGCTAAATGTAAGGAAAAAATAGCTAAATCAACAGAAGATCCTCTATGAGCAATATTAGATGAAAGTGGGGGATAAACTGTTCATCCTGTTCCTGCTCCATTTTCGACAATTCTTCTTGAAATTAATAAAATTAAAGATGGGGGTAAAAGTCAAAATCTTATATTATTTATTCGAGGGAAAGCTATATCAGGAGCTCCTAGTATAAGAGGTACTAATCAATTTCCAAATCCTCCAATTATAATAGGTATTACTATAAAAAAAATTATAATAAAAGCATGAGCAGTTACAATAGTATTATAAATTTGATCATCTCCAATTAATGAACCCGGATTACCTAATTCAGTCCGAATTAATAAACTTAAAGATGTTCCTACTATTCCTGCTCAAATTCCGAAAATAAAATATAAAGTTCCAATATCCTTATGATTTGTAGAAAAAAGTCATTTTCGCTAAATAAAATGGCTGAGTTATAAGCGATAAATTGTAAATTTATTAACGAGAATTAATCTCTTTTATTATTATTAAGTCTTATATTCAAATAATGATTTAAAATTGCAAATTTTAAGGTGTAAATAATACTAAGGCTTAAAGAAATTTCTTTATAAATAATTTTGAAGATTATTAGTTTATAATTAACTTAAAACCTTAAAAAAAAAAGGTTCTGATAATTATACCTAATAAAGAAATAAAATTAAAAAAATAAATTAAAATTAATAAATTATTTTTAATGTAAATTTTAAATCATTTTAATTTTAAGGAAAAAAATAATAAAGAAGAGTAAATAATTCGAATATAAATAAATAATAAAATTAAACTTGATATAATAAAAATAAAAGAAATAATAAAAAAATCATTATTTAATAAATAATTAATAACAATTCATTTAGGGAAAAATCCTAAAAAAGGAGGTATACCTCCTAAAGAAAGAAAATTAATTATAATTGAAATTTTAATTAAAAAATTTATATTAAAAAAAAATAATTGATTAATAAAAAAAGTATTAATAATATAAAATAAAAAACATATAATAAATGTAAAAATTGAATAAAAAATAAAATAAATTAATCAAAGATTTTCACTAATAATAATAGAAGAAATTATTCAACCTAAATTATTAATTGAAGAAAAAGCTATTAATTTACGTAAAGAAGTTTGATTAAAGCTACCAATAGCTCCAATTAAAACATTAAAAATTATAATAATATATAAAAAATTTAAGTTAAAATAATAAGATAATAAAATTATAGGGGTAATTTTTTGTCATGTTATTAAAATAAAACAATTAAATCAAGAAAGGCCTTCTATTACATTAGGAAATCAAAAATGAAATGGAATTGATCCTATTTTTATTAATAAAGAAGAATTAATAATTAAAGAAAAAAAATTATTAAAAATAAAATTTTTTATTAAAAATAATCTTAATAAAATTGAAAATAAAAAATTAATTGAGGCAATTGATTGAGTAAGAAAATATTTTAATGAGGCTTCTGAATTTAAAAGATTGTGGGGGGAAGAAATAAGGGGGATAAATCTTAGTAAATTAATTTCTAATCCAATTCAACATCCTAATCATGAATTAGAAGAAATAGAAATTAATGTTCTAAAAAATAAAATAAATAAAAAAAATATTTTATTAGAATTAGATAATAAAAGAATAAAAAATAAGAATTAAATTATTCTAAAATGAAATTTATTCATATTATAAAATTATATTTTAGTGTATGATGCACAATAATTTTTGAAGTTATTAGATATAGTTTAATTCTATAAAATATAATAAAGGTAATAAAATTACATAATTTATCCTATCAGAATAATCCTTTTATTCAGGCACTTTATTAAATTTTTAAAAAAAAGGAGTTCCTTTATATTTGAGGTATGAGCCCAAAAGCTTTATTTAGCTTATTTTTAA